ATCCTGATAAAATACAAATAAACGAAGTGTCTTTGATACGCTATTCGCAACAATCGGATTTTCGTCGAGGCATAATCAAAGGTTCTATGCGTGCTCAAAGGCGTAAAACTCTTATTTGGGAACTGTTTCAAGCAAATGCGCGTTCCCCGCTTTTTTTGGACAGAATAAAAAAAGGCCTTCTTTTTTCTTTTGATATCTTCGAACTGATGAAAGTTTTTTTTAGAAATAGAATGGGCAAAGGGGCAGAATTCAAAAATATAGATTATACAGAAGAAGGGGCAAAAAGAGGAGAAAAAGAAGAGGAGAACAAAGCAAAGGAAATAGTACAGATAGAAATGGCGGAAATTTGGGAGACCCTTCCATTTGCGCAAGTAATAAGAGTTGTTCTGTTAATAATTCAATCGATTTTTAGAAAATATATTCTATTACCTTCCTTGATAATCGTTAAAAATATTGGGCGTATCCTATTATTCCAACCCCCCGAGTGGTCTGAGGATTTACAAGAATGGAATAGAGAAACCCATCTTAAATGTGCCTATACTGGTGTTGAATTATCAGACAAAGAATTTCCGAAAAATTGGTTAACAGATGGTATTCAAATAAAAATACTTTTTCCTTTCTGTTTGAAACCTTGGCACGGATCTAAGCTACGGACCTCTTATAAAGATCGAATGAAAAAGAAAGGACAAAAACAAAAAGACGATTTTTGTTTTTTAACGGTTTGGGGACTGGAAACTGACCTTCCTTTTGGTTCTCCCCGAAAAAAACCTTCCTTTTTTAAGCCCGTTTTTAAGGAACTAAAAAAAGAAATTGGAAAGGTGAAAAAGAAGGATTTTCTAGTTCTAAGAGTTTTAAAAGGAAAAAGTAAATTTTTTCTACAGGACTCAAAAGAAACAAAAAGGGGGATTATCAAAAACGTTTTATTTTCGTTTATAAAAAAAATAAAAAAAGAGCTCTTAAAAATAAATCCAACTCTATTATTTAGATTGATAGGAATATATGAATCCAGTGAAACTAACCAAGAAAAAGACTCTATAATCAGCAATCAGACAATTCATGACTCGTTTAGTAAAATTCGATCTACAAGTTGGACAAATTATTCACCGACAGAAAAAAAAATAAAAAATATGACTGATAGAACAATCACAATCAGAAAAAAAATAAAGAGTATTACAAAAGAAAAAAAAAAAGTAACTCCAGGAATAAATAGTAGTCCTAACAAAACAAGTTCTAATGTAGAATCACCCCCAAAAATTTGGCCAATAAAGACTCGATTAATCCGTAAATTACTTTTTTTTCTAAAAATTCTCATCAAAAAAATATACATAGATATCTTTCTATGTATCATTACTATTCTCAGAATCCATACACAACTTGTCCTTGAATCAACAAAAAAAAGGATTCATAAAAACATTTACAATAATGAAACAAATAAAGAAAAAAAAAAAAAAAAAATTCACCTCATTTCGACTATAAAAAAGTTACTTTATAATATTAGGAATAGTAAGAAGAATTCACATCCTTTTTTTGACTTATCCTCCTTGTCGCAAGCATATGTATTTTACAAATTATCACAAACCCGAGTTTTTAATTTGTATAAGTTAAGATCTGTTCTTGAATATCATGGAACATCTTTTTTTCTTAAGACTGCAATAAAGGATTCTTTTGGAACACAAGGAATATTTCATTCCGAATTAAGGCATACGAAACTTTCAAGTTATGAAACGAATCAAATGAATCAATGGAAAAACTGGTTAAGGGGTCATTATCAATACAATTTGTCTCAGATTAGATGGTCTGGATTAATACCACAAAAGTGGCAAAATAGACTCAATCAACACCATATGGCTCAAAAAAAAGATTTAACGAAATGGGATTCATATGAAAAAGGTCAATTACTTCATTACAAAAAACAAAAAAATTTTGAAGTATATTCATTATTAAACTCAAACCAAAAAGAGAATTTTCAAAAATACTATAGATCTAATCTTTTATCATATAAATCTATTAATTATAATTATGAAATGAAGACAGACTCATATATTATTTATGGATCACCATTACAAGTAAATAACAACCAAAGGATTTCTTATAATTACACCACACATAAACACAAATTCTTTGATATACTGGAGAATATTCCTATCAATAATTATCTAGAAAAGGGTGATATTATGTATATGGAAAAAAATTCAGATAGAAAATATTTTGATTGGAAAATTCTCCTTTTTTTTCTAAGACAAAAAGTAGATATTGAGGCCTGGATCAAAATGGATCCCACCAGTAAAAAGAATACTAAGATTGGAAATAAGAATTACCAAAAAATTGAGAAAATTGATAAGAACGATCTTTTTTATCTTACGATTCATCAAGATTCAGAAAGAAATCTGCCCAATCACAAAAAAAGCCTTTTTGATTGGATGGAAATGAATGAAGAAATACTAAATCGCCCCATATCGAATCTAGAACTTTGGTTCTTCCCGGAAGTTATGCTACTTTC